AAAGTATAAAAAAGTAAGTAACCATTCCCCTTTCGTAATGTTTTGAACAACGGAATTAAGACAAACTCGAAAGTTTCACCTTTCTTTTTATTTGAATATTTTTTATTATTCCCAGGATGGGGATTCTTATTTTCCCCATCACCCAATATACGCCCTAAACAAGAAACAAGAAGAATTTTTTTTTATTGTTTCTAATATGTCCAGCCCAATACCTAATACCTAAGTGATTTGATCAATCTTATCACAAATGAATACTGAAAAAAACCTAACAATTACGACAACCCAAACACAAAAGTTAGGAAAAATGAAAAAAGCGAAAGAACCCTTTTGGGTTGTTCCCTAAATTGAAGTTCGAACTAGTTAGTTACAGTCGTTACAACAGTTCTAGTTTATTAAACCAGAAACTATGAAAGTTAAGTTAACTAAACCGAAAACCTTAAATAATTAAATAAGTGGAATCGTTAAATCTTCATTTCAATCTCGACGATTGACTAATAATAGGTTATTATGATTTCGAGCAAGCCGCTATGGTGAAATCGGTAGACACGCTGCTCTTAGGAAGCAGTGCTAGAGCATCTCGGTTCGAGTCCGAGTGGCGGCATAGCATCTCCAAAAAGATATACAAATCCAAAAAGATATACAAAAGGTGCTCTAAGGAATTTAATTTAGGATTTCCATTTTGTATAGTTGAGGTATTCTCGCTTTTAATTTTTTTTATGATCTTTTCAACTTTAGAGCATATATTAACGCATATATCCTTTTCGGTCGTTTCAATTGGAATTACAATATATTTACTAACCTTATTAGTCGATGAAATAAGAGGACTATATGATTCATCAGAAAAGGGGATGATAGCTACCGCTTTCTGTCTAACAGGATTATTAATCACCCGTTGGATTTACTCGAGGCATTTCCCATTAAGTGATTTATATGAATCATTAATCTTTCTTTCATGGAGTTTCTCCATTATTCATAGGATTTTCTATTTTAAAAATCATTTAAGCGCTATAACGGCACCAAGTGCTCTTTTTACCCAAGGCTTTGCTACTTCGGGTTTTTTAACCAAAATGCATCAATCCGGAATATTAGTACCCGCTCTCCAAGTCCAGTGGTTAATGATGCACGTAAGTATGATGGTATTGGGCTATGCAGCTCTTGTATGTGGATCCTTATTATCCATGGCTCTTCTAGTCATTACATCTCGAAAAGTTATAAGGGTTTTTTTGAAAAGAAAAAAATTTTTAAATGTAAATGAGTCGTTTTGCTTCGATGAAATCCAATACATCAACGAAAAAAGGAATGTTTTACTAAATAACCTTTCCGCTAGAAATTATTACAGGTATCAAGTGATTCAACAATTGGATCGTTGGAGTTATCGTATTATAAGTTTAGGATTTATCTTTTTAACCACAGGGATTCTTTCGGGAGCAGTATGGGCTAATGAGGCGTGGGGTTCTTATTGGAATTGGGACCCAAAAGAAACTTGGGCATTTATTACTTGGACTATATTCGGGATTTATTTACATATTCGAACAAATACAAAATTTGAAGGCGTAAATTCCGCAATTGTCGCTTCTACGGGATTTCTTATAATTTGGGTATGCTATTTCGGAGTCAATCTATTAGGAATAGGTTTACATAGTTATGGTTCATTTAATTAATATCTACTTGAATTGAGGAAAGGGCTTGATGAAGACAAACATAGGACAGCGCGTAGATCGAAACGAAACTTAGTCTTAGTATAAGACGCCGAGAACCTTTTGAATCGCAGCACTGCTTGATTCAAAAGGTTCTTACAAACGCCAAAGGCGTTTGGTCACAAGTCACATTCGATTATTTTCCTTTTTTTTTTTATTTAACTGAAACTGAAGAGAAGAAAAAAAATTTCCTTGTTCATTGGCTACCGAACTTTTTTTAATCATGGGATTTCGTTTTGATTTTTTTTAGTCGTGAAAACTATCTATAAAAAAAATTAGATATAATAGCTTCGGCCTTGTCCACTGATAGTGAGAGAACGAAATCCGGATAAATACCAATACCTATTACGGGTAGAAGAATAGAGATCAAAACAAATAACTCCCGTGGCCCAGAATCAAAAAAAGAAGAGTTTGGTGGGGCATTAACTAACTTGTACCCATAGAACATTTGCCGTAACATAGATAATGAATAAATAGGAGTTAATATCATTCCAATTGTCATTACAAAAGTGATTAGGATTTTTGGCATTAAAAAAACTTTTTGGCTAGTAATTATTCCCAAAAATACTAGAATTTCCGCAATAAAACCACTCATGCCGGGCAGTGCAAGGGAAGCCATCGATAAAATACTGAATAGTGTGAATATCTTTGGAATTGGGATAGCCAGCCCGCCCATCTCGTCGAGATAAGCAAGACGTATTCTATCATAACTCGTTCCTGCCAAGAAAAAAAGTGCAGCACTAATAAACCCATGAGAAATTATTTGTAAAATGACTCCGTTGAGGCCTGTATCAGTTAGCGAGCCAATTCCTAGAATTATGAAACCCATATGAGATACAGAGGAATAGGCTATTCTTTTTTTTAAATTCCGTTGTCCAGGAGATGTTGAAGCTGCATAAATTATTTGCAAGGTACCTACTATCATGAACCAGGGGGAAAATATAGAATGGGCGTGCGATAATAGTTCCATATTGATCCGAAGCAACCCATAAGCTCCCATTTTTAATAAGATTCCGGCTAGAAGCATACAAGTACTGTAATGTGCCTCTCCGTGGGTGTCTGGTAACCACGTATGGAAGGGTATAATCGGTAATTTGACAGCAAAAGCAATCAAAAATCCAATATAGAATATTATTTCCAGTGCCACAGGATACGATTGATTAACTAATGTTTCCAAATTTAATGTTGGTTCATTGGAACCATATAAGCCGATACCCAATACTCCTATTAAAAGAAAAACGGAACCTCCTGCAGTGTACAAAATAAATTTTGTGGCTGAATAAAGACGTTTCTTTCCACCCCACACGGCCAGAAGTAGATAAACGGGAATTAATTCTAATTCCCACATGATGAAAAAAAGTAAAAGGTCTCGAGAAGAAAATGGTCCTATTTGACCGCTGTACATCGCTAACATCAGGAAATGGAATAGTCGGGAATTCTGAGTAACTGGCCGAGCCGCTAAAGTAGCTAAAGTAGTGATAAATCCCGTCAGTAAAATGGGTCCTATGGAAAGTCCATCTATTCCCAACCGCCAGTCAAAATCAAAAAAGGTGATCCATTTATAATCCTCTTCCAGCTGTATTAATGGATCGTCCAATTGGAAATTATAACAAAATGCATAGGTCGTTAGAAGGAGTTCTAAGACACATATATATATTGTATATCCTCTAGTCACCTTATTGCCTTTATGAGGGATAAAGAAAATTAAAGAACCCGCGGCTATCGGAAAAACTACAATTAGTGTTAACCAAGGAAAATAATTCGTTGTAAAGACAAGATACACTTGGCCCAGAAAAACCCGTGCTCGAAAAAGAAAAAATAAGAATAGATTCTATTTTCGAGTTTCGAGCACGGGTTTTGTCGGTAATCGGTAAAAAAAAAACTGTTTTCAAAACGGATTCAAGTGGGTTTTTGGGAACGTATCAATATCAATAAGCCAGACCCATGCTTCTAGTTGTTTCATGCCATAAATAAACCCGAACACTCAAGAAATCCGTTGGACAGGCAGATTCGCATCGCTTACAACCAACACAATCCTCTGTTCTTGGAGCAGAAGCAATTTGCTTTGCTTTACATCCGTCCCAAGGTATCATTTCTAATACATCTGTGGGGCAAGCTCGGACACATTGAGTACACCCTATACATGTATCATAAATCTTTACTGAATGTGACATTGGATCTATCAATTTTTGTTTTGAACTTTTTAATTTTCGATCTAGTCAATTTTGAAACATCGTATATTTAAATACCAGATGAATCAATGATTTACCAGAATTTTTATACTTAACTCACTTCTGGATCAACTCCTAAGAGGGAACAAAGATACTTTGATTTATTCCGGTTTCACAAACATGATCGAGGTTTGCGAATATTATATATCCTAAGCCGAATTGATGAATATTATGATTATGATTTCTAAATACTACTTATTCAACAAAGTCGATTGATTGATACGAGTCGATTTTCTGTTACGATAAATTGACGAAACAATAGCTGATCCGATAGCTGCTTCAGCGGCTGCAATAGCTATAACAAAAATTGCGAAAATATCTCCTTTTAATTGTCGACTATCAAAAAAATCAGAGAATGTTACGAAATTGATATTAACTGCATTTACTATAAGTTCAAGACACATCAGGGCCCGAACCATATTTCGGCTCGTAATCAATCCATAGATACCAATAGAAAATAAATAGGCACTCAAAACAAGTACATGCTCGAGCATCATTTACCAACTCCGTACCAATTTTGATTCATTTCAATATGAACAATAATGCAAGTGATTTGATTGCTTCGAATATCCCAAGTACGGAGCAAAAGAATCTATTTGATAATAGAGCGAATACAAAAATTTCTTTTTTTTTTCTATTGATCCGCGAATAGTATTCAACTAGACTTTAAAGAATTTAAAGGGAAATGGATCTGATAACACATAACAAGGTCGAGTTGTAATTGTGATTGCTGTTTCGAGTTCTAAAGATTTGTTACTGACGAGCCGCGGCAATTGCACCTATCAAAGCAACTAAAAGAATTATTGAAACGAGTTCAAATGGGAGAAAAAAGTCTGTTGATAAATGAATTCCAATTTGTTGACTATTACTTATCAAATCTTGTTCGATAATCTGGTTGGGTCGGGTAGTCCAAATAATCCCGTACCACGACGTATCTAGAATAGTAGCGATTAGCGAAAAAAAAATACTTGTACAAACCAGGGAAGTAAGTCCGTCACCAACAGTCCCAAAATTCAAATGAAAATCTTTGGAATAGTCTGAACCATTCATGAACATTACAGCAAATATGGTTAAAACATTTACAGCTCCCACGTAAATAAGGAGTTGCGCGGCAGCTACAAAATGGGAATTTGATAGAATATAGAATAAGGATATACAAACAAGAACCAATCCCAAGGAAAAGGCAGAATAAATCGAGTTGGTAAATAATACCACTCCCATACCTCCTAATATAAGACCTGAGCCCAGAAAAACTAAAAGAAAATCATGTATTGGTCCAGGCAAATCCATTATATTAAACTAAGAGATAAATAAATCGAAATCTTGTTCATGAACTTATTGAACCAACCAGGCATTTTTTTTTTATGAGACATTCCCAATTCCAATTGAATTAAATTCAAATCTATTAAGTGGGAATTGGTACGGATACTGTTATTGGATGAATTTCGTTCTTTTCTTTATTCGAAATGTCAATTTGAAATTGAAGCTATATAATATAGTTCCAAAAAAAAGCTTTGGTCTATATATTATTTGATTTCAATACAAATTAAGTTGTACTTCTCATCAACCAATCAATGGTTGGGATTTGGAGTTATTGTTCAAGCAAAGAAAAAGACTTATTCCTTTATACCAACTATACCAAAAAGGAACCCTAGTAATTCGAAATTAAAGGGTTTAGTCATTTTTTCTTTGAGGCGAATTCAACACTGTTCGAATTGTGAAATCGTCAATTACTGACATTGGTAACCGACCTAATGCAATTTGATTATAATTCAATTCGTGACGGTCGTAAGTAGCAAGTTCATATTCTTCAGTCATTGATAAACAATTTGTTGGACAATACTCAACACAGTTACCACAAAAAATACAAATTCCAAAATCAATACTGTAATTAAGCAATCGTTTCTTTCGAATATTTGTTTCAAATTTCCAATCAACAACAGGCAGATCTATAGGGCATACGCGAACACATACTTCACAAGCAATACATTTATCAAATTCAAAATGTATTCGACCGCGAAAACGCTCCGATGTGATTAATTTTTCATAAGGATATTGAATACTTACAGGTAAACGATTTGCTTGGGATAAAGTAATCATGAAACTTTGACCAATGTACCTTGCAGCTCGTATTGTTTGTTGACCATAATTCATGAAACCAATTACCATAGGGAACATATCGTGAATATCCATGAATAATTTGAGTTGCTTTCTTTCTCTTGTTTGAGACAAGTAGTGAATATTCTATTATTTTTTTTATAGCGAAAGGAGTTGGGAAGAAGTTGTTAATAATAAATTACCCAGAGAAATAGGTAAAAGAAATTTCCAGCCAAGATTTAATAGTTGATCCATTCTTAGTCTCGGTAAAGTCCATCTTGTTGTAATCGGAAAGAACAAGAACAAATAGGTTTTCGCCAATGTAATAAAGATACCAATTGTCGTTCCAAAGATTCCATCCACTTTTTTTCTTTCAAATAGTTCAGGAACAAATATGTATGGAATGGAAAGATTCCACCCCCCCAAGTAAAGAACTGTTACAAATAATGAAGAAACTAATAGATTTAGATAGGAAGCAACGTAAAATAAACCAAATTTTATTCCTGAATATTCGGTTTGATAACCTGCTACTAGTTCTTCTTCTGCTTCTGGTAAATCAAAGGGTAATCGCTCACATTCCGCTAGGGAAGAAATTAGAAAAACGGTAAACCCTATAGGTTGACGCCACAAATTCCACCCCCAAAAACCATATTTTGATTGTGCCCCAACTATATCAACTGTACTTGAACTGTTAGATAATCATAGTCGGTGGTAACATTACGGTTCCCTTCGCTATTCCAAAACCGTACATGAGATTTTCACCTCATACGGCTCCTCAGGGCCCCAAATAAATGTAAGGACGGGAGTTATCTTCATATGGTTATAGGATAGATAACTAGTGGGGGGTCCCCAATTATACCACAGGAATTCTGTCTGCTCTAAGGATAAAAAAAGTATTTCGGAATTAATCTCATCCTTTAAGAATTTCAATTTTGCTGTGTTGAGTAATAACTTAATCAACCCTTCAATAAAATACTCCTTGTCGAAATATAAATCGATATTTCAACCCATCCTTTTTTTAGTTTCGATTACGAAAAAGAATTAGACATTCAACTAGTTCATGAATCATGACACGAATTTGATTTCATCAATATAGGAAAGAAAGAATAAAAGGATCCCTTCCTATTGGAATTTTATTTTTTCTATTTTTTTTGTTCCTATTCTTCTTTCTAAGAGAAAGGGGGCTTAAAAAAAGGGGAAAGGATTATTTCGTTCCTGATAGTTATTTCTTTAACTGGCGGATAGGAGCATACTCTGGATCGGAATTGTGGGGAGTACTGCCTGATCATTTCTACCAACTTAAAGCCCCAATTAGTATTCTTTTTATGTTATGCAGAAGTATCCTTTTAGATAATTGACATAATAATAATCTACATTACTAACCCGTTGTGTGTTTTTTGGTGTTCCTTCCTATCCACCCATTTTGTGTTTTCAACCCTCGTAATCTATATGTATTGTAATACACGCAAACGCTAATGAAAATTCCGGAAGGTTGGTCTTTTGAGCCCGCTTCAAGCTAGGATGATCAATCAACTAATCTTGGGGTAAGGGGCTTCCTCCACTTTTACTTTTGTTTACTTCCCCTTAATGCTTGTACATAGGAAATGAGACTTAAGCCACTTGTACTGCGAATTAAAAAGTTGTTTTCTTTCACTCATATATAACTATCAAATTTCTTTTATTAACCTAATTTATTAACCTAAAGAATAAATGAATAAAAAACAGAAGATCTCTATTTTTCTATTCAAGTTCTTTTTTTTCTAGAACGAAAAGCAAAACAATATGAAAACGAAAAGCTTAGGTTTTAGCGAATCGCACGTAGAGATATTGATAAAACACATAAAGTTAATGGTATTTCATAACTAATCGATTGAGCAGCAGCTCGCAGACCGCCTAAAAAGGAATATTTATTATTTGATCCATATCCTGATATAAGAAGTCCAATAGGGGCAATACTTGAAATGGCAATCCATAAAAAAATACCGATATTGAGGTCAGCTAAAACAAGGTTATAACTAAAAGGAATTACTGAAGAACTTAGTAGAATTGCTATGACTGCTATAGATGGTCCAATACTGAATAAACTACTATTTCCTCTAGATGGAAGAAGATTTTCTTTTAAAAGTAGTTTTGTCCCATCTGCTAAAGCTTGAAGAATTCCCAAGGGACTGGCGTATTCAGGGCCAATACGTTGTTGTATTCCTGCGGATATTTCTCTTTCTAACCACACAATTACTAGGACACCTATTGTGATTGCCACTACCGGAGTCGAAATAGGGGCAAGCACCCACATGATCCCATAGACCTCTTGCAGGGATTCCAATCTGGAAAAAGAATTGATATCTTGTACTTCTGTCGTATCAATTATCATTTCAACGATCAACTTCCCCCATAATGATATCTATACTACCTAATATTGTCATAATATCAGCCAATTTCATTCTTTTAACTAACTGAGGAAGAATTTGCAAATTGATAAAACCCGGTGGGCGAATTTTCCATCTCCAAGGAAAACCACTTTGATCTCCTATCAGAAAAATTCCCAACTCCCCTTTTGGGGCTTCTACTCTCACATAAAGTTCTTGTTTCGTCAATTCAAAAGTGGGCGAAGGCTTTTTACTAATGAATCGATCTTCAAAACCATTCCATTCCGGATCGCTTTCTCTATCAAAACATCGAATTTCTAAATTTTCATAGGGCCCTCCTGGAATTCCTTCTAAAGCCTGTTGAATAATCTTTATAGATTCCGTCATTTCACTGATTCGGACTAAATAACGAGCTAATGAATCTCCTTCTTTTTGCCACTGGACTTCCCAATCAAATTCGTCATAACACTCATAATGATCAACTTTACGAAGATCCCATTCTATTCCAGACGCTCGTAGCATTGGTCCGGATAAAGCCCAATTTATTGCTTCTTCTCCACCAACAATGCCTACTCCTTCAACTCGTTCTAAAAAAATAGGGTTCCGCGTAATAAGTTTTTGATATTCAACAACCCCCGTTAAAAAATAATCGCAGAAATCCAAACATTTATCTATCCAACCATGAGGTAAATCAGCCGCTATTCCTCCGATACGAAAAAAATTATGCATCATCCGCATACCGGTGGCAGCTTCGAACAGATCATATACTAATTCTCTTTCTCTGAAAATATAGAAGAAAGGAGTCTGTGCACCAATATCTGCCATAAAAGGGCCAAGCCATAACAGATGGGAAGCTATACGACTCAACTCCAACATAATTACTCGGATATAGCTGGCTCTTTTGGGTACTTGAATATTTCCCAAGAGTTCGGGTCCATTTACAGTTATTGCTTCGGTGAACATAGTAGCTAAATAATCCCAACGGGTTACATAAGGCAGATATTGTATAATTGTTCGGTTTTCCGCAATTTTTTCCATCCCTCGGTGTAAATAACCCAATATGGGTTCACAGTCAATAACATCTTCACCATCTAGAGTAAGGATAAGACGAAGAACACCGTGCATTGATGGGTGGTGAGGTCCCATATTGACTATCATAAATTCTTTTTCTGTAGCTAGTGTACTCATAGGTTTTTACTCGATTCATTCTTACATGAATTGTTGAAAACAACAAAAAGTTCAGCAAGATTCAAAATCAAATAATTCGAAAAATTTTTTTTTTTTTCAAATTAACGATTTTTTGACTCCCGAATATTCAACTTACTAATTAATTCTTTATAACGTACTCTATTTTTCTTGGACAAATACACTAGTAGACGTTGGCGTTTTTCCAAAATTTTCCGTAGCCCCCTTTGAGATAAATAGTCTTTTCTGTGTAATTCTAAATGTGAAGTAAGTCTCCGTATCTTATTAGTGAAACGTAATACTTGAAATTCAACCGATCCACAGTTTTCTTCTTTTTTTTCTTGAAACATAACTGAGACGAATGAATTTTTTACCATAAAAAGAAACCCTCTCGCCCTCCTTTTTTGAAGATGAATTTTACTGATCATCGATAATAATACTAGTTACTTGAATTTTATATATACAATAATCTTAAGTTCGTTATGAACTTGCTAGAAAATCAATAATCAATCCAATTTTCAATTTGATCGGTATCAAAAAGGATGGTATATTTCTGCAAAACAGAAAAATTGGACCTAAAAAAAAAAAAATAGCTTCTTGATTCATTTATGGATTTAATTAATATGTATGCCATTAAATTGGTATCTTGTATCAGACTGGAATGGAAGACAAGACATGTATCCATTTCTTTGTTTTCATGTCCCAAACCAAACATGGACATGGTCGATAGGAAAAGCACACTATTAACGAATTTTTAATCGTGGATACATATGTACTCTTACCATACTGAAACGACTCCCATTATTGGTATTAAACCAATAGCGATTCATACAAATTAAATTTTCTAATCGAGAATTGGTCCAAATAAAGAACTTTAATTTAATTAGTTGATTTTTCGAGAGAGAAAAATCTTTGTTTTTATCCAAAAAGTAACCCCGACCTTTTACGTTAGTACAAAATAATGGATTTCTCTCCATACCGTTTTGATTCTTCGAATTGAAACAAATTAGGGTTGTTAATTCTCTACGACGTTTAGGGAATAAACTGTTTTCAGGAACAAGCAAATCATAATGATTTTTGTTTCGATTTCCAGTCATTTTTTGCTGTTTTGCAATAAATTCATTAAAAATTGTTTTATCAACATAGCCTTTTTCGTGGTATCTTTTAGTAATTTTGCGCTTATTCTTATGAACCAATGAAATACCTACGATTTGATATATAAAAAATTGTCCATCATTTTTTACAGACAAACGGCGGGGTTCGATAATAAGCATTCCCCCTTTCGTCAATTCTGTAAGAGCGAAATCCTTCTTAGTCATCAAAATAGCCAAACTAATTTCTCCCCCTTGAATAGAGGCTATAGTAACGTCGCTAGGATTTATCAGTCGAACCAGGTGACAATATACTTTCATATCATTGAGTATTTTTTCCCTGAAAGAAATAGTACCTCTCCATCTCAATTGCAAACACAAATATTTTTTTAGGAAGAAATCAAGTTGTACGTCTGTTTCTCTCTTGTATTGCTTTTTCTTTATACGTTTTTTACTGTCCGATCTCGTAGAATTTTCTTCAACATCCTTTTCGTGGTTTGAGAGAACTGATCCAAGACTTACTTGGTTTTGTGCATCTGATTCCGGATTTTCCTGATCTGCGAGCTCTTTTTCTTCTTGACTTTGATTCGATAATTCAAGATATTCTTTTTGATTGGATGATATAAAAGGATACGCTTCTTTTTTTCCGGTTAGAATTTTTTTACCATTTCCATTAAAATTGAAAAGAAGTAATTTGATTGGTATGATCCATGGGTTTGTTCTATATGCATTAAAAAGTAGCGCAAATTCTGGAAAGAACCAAGGCTCTAGGTTTGATATAGGACAACTTAGTATTTCTTCATTCATTCCCATCCAATCAAAAAGTGTTTTTTTTTTTTTTGATGGGTTAATTTCTTCATCTTGATGAATTGTAAGATAAAAAGGGCATCTTTTATTAATTGCATCAATTTTGTTAGAATTATCGGACCCAATCTTAGTATTTTGCTTACTGTTGTCCATATCAACCCAGACTTCAATATTAACCTTATTTCGAAGATAAAAATTAAGAATTCTCCAATCAAAATATTTTCTATACAAGAATTTGTCCATAGCCATAATATCATCTTCCCCTAGATAATTATTGATAGGGGTACCTCCCAGCATAGCGAATAAATTCCCTTTCTTTATATTGTAATTATAATAATACTCTTCTTTATTATTTACTTGGCCTAGTGATCTATCAATATATGAGTCTTTTTTATCTTCATAATTATTTTTATCTTCATAATTAATCGATTTATATGATAAAAGAGAATATCTGTAGTTTTTTTTTAAATTCGATTTTTTATTATGTAATGAGCCTGCTTCAAAAAAATGTTGTTTTTCGCAATGAGTTAATCCCTTTTTTTCATATGAATGTCTTTTAGTGAAATCATTATTTTGAGCCATACAGCGTTGATGGGCTCTATTTCGCCATTCTTGTGGTACTAATCTAGCCCATTTAATCCGAGAGAAATCATATTGATAATGATTGCTTAACCAGTTTTTCCATAGATTCCTTACAAAATGCAAAAAAGGTTTATGTCTTAATTGGTAATTAAATATTCCGTGTTTATCAAAAAAATATGTTATATCATTATTAAGAAATAGAGATGTTCCGTGATATTGAAGAATAGGTCTTAAATTAAAAAAGTGAAAAATTGGGGCTTGTAACAATTTGGAAAATACATATGCTTGTGATTGTGAAAAAGAGGCTAAATTACAAGAAATCTTTGAATTCTTATTACTAATCTTCAAAAATGATTTTTTGACAGTCGAAATAAAGTGAATTCGATTTTGATTTGTTTTATTAATTATTTCGGGATTTTCTTCCTTATTGTGGATGTTATTCTC